ATTGTACTAATCACATTAATAGTTGCATTGATTCTTATTTTCGTTCTCACATCTGTATTGATAGTAACTTTTTAAGCGATAGTAATAATTCCAATGAAAGTTACATTTATAATTTCATTTGTAGTGAAAGTGGAAAGATTCGTGAAAGCAAAAATTACAAGATAAGAACTAATAGGAATCGTAGTACTTTAATAAGTTCTAAGGATTTCGATATAACTCAAAACTACAATCAATTGTGGATTCAATGCGACAATTGTTATGGATTAATGTATAAGAAAGTCAAAATGAATGTTTGTGAACAATGTGGACATTATTTGAAAATGAGTAGTTCAGAGAGAATCGAGCTTTCGATTGATCCGGGTACTTGGAATCCTATGGATGAAGACATGGTCTCTGCGGATCCCATTAAATTTCATTCGAAGGAGGAACCTTATAAAAATCGTATTGACTCTGCTCAAAAAACTACAGGATTGACTGACGCTGTTCAAACAGGTACAGGTCAACTAAAGGGTATTCCGGTAGCCCTTGGGGTTATGGATTTTCAGTTTATGGGGGGTAGTATGGGGTCCGTAGTAGGCGAAAAAATAACTCGTTTGATCGAGTATGCTACCAATCAATGTTTACCTCTTATTTTAGTGTGTTCTTCCGGAGGAGCACGAATGCAAGAAGGAAGTTTAAGTTTGATGCAAATGGCTAAAATTTCTTCAGTTTTATGTGATTATCAATCAAGTAAAAAGTTATTCTATATATCAATTCTTACATCTCCTACTACCGGTGGGGTGACAGCTAGTTTTGGTATGTTGGGGGATATCATTATTGCCGAACCCTATGCCTATATTGCATTTGCGGGTAAAAGAGTAATTGAACAAACATTGAAAAAAGCCGTGCCTGAAGGTTCACAAGCGGCTGAATCTTTATTACGTAAGGGCTTATTGGATGCAATTGTACCACGTAATCTTTTAAAAGGTGTTCTGAGCGAGTTATTTCAGCTCCATTCTTTTTTTCCTTTGAACAAAAATTAAATCAAATAGAACGGTTAGTTTATCAGAATTAAACGAAAACCCTGAAAAATTCATTTTTCTTTCGAATAATTTTTTTTTTTATCGATATTCTTGTTTACTACTCAGTAAACCTCTATCAACAAGCTAAAAAGTGAATTTTTGCTTTGGGGAAGTTCAAATTAGACTAGACAAATAAAAAAAAGTTCATTTTCCTCCCTTGCTTGCATATGTATAGATAATTCAAATAGAGATATATACAGATCTATAGCGAGTCTTCCATTTTGTAGAAATTTGTAATGGAATAAAATTTTTTTCTTTATTAATGACTATTATAAGTATAAGACAAAAAGAATAATAAATCTAACAAGGGGATTATGATACATCTATTTTATTTTGAAAGATTAATAAGTCCATTTATTTAGTTTGGCGTTTCTTGTACCTATTTTTTTATTCTATTAGTTTCTATTCTATATATTTCTATTAGGTTGTATATTAGTATTAGATATATATTTACTTAAAGATACTTAGTATAATTATATAATATATATAATAGAAATAATAAAAATACAAGATATTCTAAGATATCGTTAGAATTCAGAATATAACAATAACAGGTACAAATATTAAATTGAGGTACCCATTTTATGACAACTTTCAATAATTTACCCTCTATTTTTGTGCCTTTAGTAGGCCTAGTCTTTCCGGCAATTGCAATGGCTTCTTTATTTCTTCATATTCAAAAAAATAAGATTTTTTAGATCGGCTGAGACCTAATCGTATCACTCCTTTTTTTATTTTAAAAACTTCGATTCGATAAGACCCATTTGGTAGAATATTGTATAACACATAGATTCCTACAAACATAAATAAAAAAAGCTCTTATGCATGTGTAAACGTAAATAAATTTGCGCTTTTTTGAAAAAAATGAATCATCATCGGGCCGATGTATGAAATTCAAGTCAATCTATTTATTTGTATGTATATAGCTATAGGGGATGATATAAAGGAAGGAGATGTTATTATTTAAGATATAAACAATTCTATTAATTACTCCTAAGGTAAAGGTTCACAACAAAATAGTTGATGAGAGTTACTTTGAAAACAAAAAAAGGAAAGTCATATTTTCTCAATTACAAAAAATTGTATAACTGGATCTAATATATATGAGTTGGCGATCAGAATCTATATGGATAGAATTTATAACGGGGTCTCGAAAAACAAGTAATTTCTGCTGGGCCTTTATCCTATTTTTAGGTTCATTAGGATTCTTATTGGTTGGAACTTCCAGTTATCTTGGTAGAAATGTTATATCGTTATTTCCGTCTCAGCAAATCATTTTTTTTCCACAAGGGATTGTGATGTCTTTCTATGGGATCGCAGGTCTCTTTATTAGTTGTTATTTGTGGTGCACTATTTTGTGGAATGTGGGTAGTGGTTATGATCTTTTCGACCGAAAAGAAGGAATAGTGCGTATTTTTCGTTGGGGATTTCCTGGAAAAAGTCGTCGCATCTTTTTACGATTCTTTATGAAAGATATTCAGTCCATCAGAATAGAAGTTAAAGAGGGTGTTTCTGCTCGGCGTGTCCTTTATATGGAAATTCGAGGTCAAGGGGCTATTCCTTTAATTCGTACTGATGAGAATTTTACTACACGAGAAATTGAGCAAAAAGCTGCTGAATTGGCTTACTTCTTGCGTGTACCAATTGAAGTATTTTGAAATGAATTAATTTTAAAAGACTAAATGCTTTGGCAGTAGGAAGAAAAAACTAAAGAATTTCTTTCTTTTTTTTTTGTCAATTGAATATTCATCTATTCTTTTATGCTCGTTTTTTTGATATATTTGATAGAAAAGGAGTTTCTTCGTCTCGAAATTAGTATTGATCGAAAAAAGGGGGAATAACATCCTGTAAACCCCAATTTTTTCTTGATTCAAGTTGGAAGTGTATTCTGAGTCTATTTCTGTATTCTTTCTAGATTCAAAGTAAAGACTCAGTATTGAATCAACAGAAAAAGAGAAAAAGGATTCATAGGCTCACTACATTCTATTCGAATTAGAATAGAAACTCATGCTCGATAGAAATATTAGATTTAATAGAATCAACAAATGAGGTAGGTTCATTAACAATTCACAGATTCAAAATGGCAAAAAAGAAAGCATTCATTCCTTTTTTTTATTTTACATCTATAGTCTTTTTGCCCTGGTTGATCTCTCTCTGCTGTAATAAAAGTTTGAAAACTTGGATTACTAATTGGTGGAATACTAGACAATGCGAAAATTTTTTGAATGATATTCAAGAAAAAAGTGTTCTAGAAAAATTCATACAATTAGAGGAACTATTCCAGCTCGATGAAATGATAAAGGAATACCCAGAAACCGATTTACAACAATTTCGTCTAGGAATCCACAAAGAAACGATCCAATTCATCAAGATACACAATGAGTATCGTATCCATACAATCTTGCACTTCTCGACAAATCTAATATCTTTCGTTATTCTAAGTGGTTATTCCTTTTGGGGTAAGGAAAAGCTTTTTATTCTGAATTCTTGGGTTCAAGAATTCCTATATAATTTAAGTGATACAATTAAAGCTTTTTCGATTCTTTTATTAACTGATTTATGTATCGGATTCCATTCGCCTCACGGTTGGGAACTAATGATTGGTTATATTTACAAAGATTTTGGGTTTGCTCATTATGAGCAAATTTTATCTGGTTTAGTTTCTACCTTTCCAGTCATTCTTGATACAATTTTTAAATATTGGATCTTTCGTTATTTAAATCGTGTATCTCCGTCACTTGTAGTGATTTATCATGCAATAAACGACTAAAAAATGATTCACTGATCCAATTTTAATCTTTCGTACCTTATACATCATAACCAAATCAAAGTCGTATTTACTTTACTCTTTTTACCCATGAGGGATTCCTTGTATATTTCAACACAAAAGATTTTTTTTTTCAGTAAATGTAAATAGCAGAATTGTGGCTAGGGAAGTATATTATCGACCTACCTAACTTTATTGTAGAAATTTTCGGGATAAATGATTGGACCATGCAAACTAGAAATACCTTTTCTTGGATAAGGGAAGAGATTACTCGCTCCATATCTGTCTCACTCATGATATATATAATAACTTGGGCATCCATTTCAAGTGCATATCCGATTTTTGCCCAGCAGAATTATGAAAATCCACGAGAGGCAACTGGGCGTATTGTATGTGCCAATTGCCATTTAGCTAATAAGCCCGTGGATATTGAGGTTCCACAAACGGTACTTCCTGATACTGTATTTGAAGCAGTTGTTAAAATTCCTTATGATATGCAACTAAAACAAGTTCTAGCTAATGGTAAAAAAGGAGCTTTGAATGTGGGAGCTGTTCTTATTTTACCGGAGGGATTTGAATTAGCCCCCCCCGATCGTATTTCACCCGAGATGAAAGAAAAGATAGGAAATCTGTCTTTTCAGAATTATCGCCCCAATAAAAAAAATATTCTTGTAATAGGTCCTGTTCCTGGTCAAAAATATAGTGAAATAACCTTTCCTATTCTTGCCCCTGACCCTGCTACTAATAAAGATGTTCACTTCTTAAAATATCCTATATACGTAGGTGGAAACAGGGGAAGGGGTCAGATTTATCCTGATGGTAGCAAAAGTAACAATACAGTTTATAATGCTACGGCAGGAGGGATAATAAGCAAAATTTTACGAAAAGAAAAAGGGGGATACGAAATAACCATAGTGGATGCATCGAATGGACGCGAAGTGATTGATATTATCCCTCGAGGCCTAGAACTTCTTGTTTCAGAGGGCGAATCCATTAAACTCGATCAACCATTAACGAGTAATCCTAATGTGGGTGGATTTGGTCAGGGGGATGCGGAAATAGTACTTCAAGATCCATTACGTGTCCAAGGCCTTTTGTTCTTCTTAGGATCGGTTGTTTTGGCACAAATCTTTTTGGTTCTTAAAAAGAAACAGTTTGAGAAGGTTCAATTA